GGTCTCTCAAGTTAGCTATAGGTTGTGTCGTATCAACGATTTCTACGGAAGGTGGTAAGATTATATCTTGAGCGGTTATGTATCTAGGACCTTTGACGCAAATTGATGCGTCTCTAACTCCATAGAGATTACTTCTCAATACAATTTCTTTCAAATTTAGTAAAATTTCTTGTATGGATTCTTCAATACCTACTATTGTAGAATATTCGTGTGGCACGTTCCCAAATTTTGCGCGTGTGATACATGTTCCTTCTATTTCTCCAAGTAAAGCTCTTCGCAAGGCAATACCGACAGTATCCGCTTGACCTTTTCTAAGTGGAGACAGAATGAAACGACCATAATAAAGACGCTTACTATCTACTCTTGATTCAACACACTTCCACTGTAGTGTTTGGGTGGATCCTGTTACCTCCTCTCGAACCATAATAGATTAGTATTTATTTGATCATTGAATCGTTTATTTCTCTTGAAAGCGGTTTAATTCTTTTACAGACGTCTTTTTTTAGGAGGTCGACATCCATTATGCGGCATAGGTGTTACATCGCGTATACAACTTAACCGTACACCACTTTTAGCAATGGCTCGTAATGCGGCATCTCTTCCGCTACCAGCCCCTTTTACCATAACTTCTGCTCGTTGCAAACCCACTGTACGAATAGCATCTACTGCTGTTCTTTGACCGGCATAGGGTGATGCTTTTCTTGAGCTTTTGAATCCACAAGTACCTGCGGAGGACCAGAAAACCACCCGACCTTGTGGGTCTGTAACAGTTATAATGGTATTGTTGAAACTGGCTTGAACATGAATAACCCCTTTTGTTATTCTACGTGCACTCTTCCGTAAACTAAAACGGGCATTCCTACGCAAACCAATACGCACTTTCTTACGTGAACCTATTTTTGGTATAGCTTTTGTCATATTTTATTATCTCATAAATATGAGTTAGAAATAACAAAAAGAAAAAAAGATACAAAGATATCCGTTTCAGGGTTAAATATATCCTTTACTTTCATTTTTTGATTCGGAATTTGGACATTTCTGTGGGTACTTTTTTTTACTTTTTAGAAAGGAAAGCTCCTTTTTCGAAAGATTACCCCTGTCTTTGTTTATGCTTCGGATTGGAACAAATGACTCTAATTCGCCCATGCCTACGAATCAGTCGACATTTTGTACAAATTTTACGAACGGAAGCTCTTATTTTCATATTTAGGTATTCCTTTCTTAAACTATGAATCTACTCTTTGGGAAAAAATAAGCTTCTTCACTTAAATTTTGAACTTTGGAATTTATTATCCTAGAAAAACCTAATCCTTTGAATCTTTGGTATCCTTCAAATCTTCAGTATCCTTCGAGTCTTCGGTACGCTTCGAATCCTTATGGGGAAGTCTATAAATTATACGCCCCTTGCTTGAATCATAACGACTTACTTCAATTTTGACCCTATCCCCCATCAGTATTCGTATAGAACTAGACCGGATTTTTCCTGAAATATAGCCCAGGATGATGGTGTCATTCTCTAAGCGAACTCGGAACATTCCGTTGGGTAGGGCTTCCGTAACTAAACCTTCGAAAGTAACTTTTGCTTCTCTCGGGTTTTTTTTTTCTCTCCTATTTTTTTTTTCTGTCATATTTTTTCTCCTATTTTTCTATTTGCATTTTCAAAATAGGAAGTTCGAGATAGAATTCGGGTACTATAGGCGGGGCCATTACCATATATAACATAAGACTTCTCCCCCAATTCTGTTTAGTCGAGCTTCTCGATCTGTCATTATACCTTGAGAAGTAGAAAGAATAGCAATTCCCATTCCGCCCAAAACCTTAGGAATTCCTTGATAGTTAGCATAAATTCGTAAGCCAGGTCGGCTGATACGCCTTAAAAAGGTTCTAGTTCTATATATTCCCTTTCTAGTCCTTCTCTTTTGATGTCGCAAAGTTGAAACCAAGAAATATCTGTTACTTTCTTGATGTTTCCGAACACTTTCAATAAAGCCCTCTCGTAGAAGTATTTTAACAATGTTTTCGGTAATATTTGTAGATACTACTCGAACAGTTCCTTTTTTACTCATGTCTGCGTTTCTTATAGAGGTTAGTAAATCAGCAATAGTGTCCTTGCCCATAAGACTCTAATTCTAGGTTCCTCCTAATTTTTAGATAATCAACATGTTTTCCTTTTTGTTTTTATTTTGGATTTTAAAGCATATACGTAAAACACAATCCACTCAATTTTTTCTTTGATCTATATCTCATCTACTTTATTTATAATACTTCAGGAGCTAATGAAACTATTTTAGTAAAATTCAATTCTCTCAATTCCTCGGCAATCGCGCCAAAAACTCGAGTTCCTTTTGGATTTCCTTTTTGATCAATAATAACCGCTGCATTGTCATCATAGCGTATTATTATACCGTCTTCACATTTGAATTCTTTACATGTACGTACAATTACAGCTCGAATTACTTCGGATCTTTCTAGAGGCATTTGGGGCACTGCGTCTTTGATTACAGCAACAATAACATCACCAATACGAGCATATCGCTGATTACCAGCAGCTCCTATGACTCGAATACACATCAATTTTCGAGCTCCACTGTTATCCGCTACATTTAAAAGGGTCTGAGGTTGAATCATATTATTTGGATTTCAATTTGTTATTTCACTGCAAAGGAATGAAAGATATATCGTCTCTCCAGAAGGAAAACCTGGGGTTTTTTCTCTTTAATACTCCTTTTTTTGGGGGGTTCTATATCTCTAATCTAAGAAATTGGCTTCGTATGGGCATTTTACTGGCAGCTATGGAGATAGCTGCTCTAGCTATAGTTTCAGATACCCCGCTCAGTTCATAAAGTATTCGACCTGGTTTAACAACGGCTACCCAATATTCGGGGGATCCCTTTCCTGAGCCCATACGTGTTTCTGTGGGTCTTAGTGTAACCGGTTTGTCGGGAAATATACGTACCCATAGTTTTCCACCACGACGTGCATATCGTGTCATTGCTCTTCGTCCTGCTTCTATCTGTCTCGCTGTAATCCAAGCGGGTTCAAGTACTTGAAGAGCATATCTACCAAAACAAATACGATTGCCTCGACAGGATTTTCCCTTCATTCTTCCTCTATGTTGTTTACGAAATCTAGTTCTTTTGGGGTTATAGTCGATGGTTCTTTTTTAGTTCCATCTCTACTGCAAAACTGGACATGAGAGTTTCTTCTCATCCAGCTCCTCGCGAATGAAATGAGAAAGCGTGCAAATTTCTCTAATTCCATAATATTCAAAAATATTACGGATAGATACACATCAATATATAATAGAATAGGTTTTTTTATTTTGCATTTCTTAAAATAGAAAAATATATAGTCAAGAAAGAAGATCTAGAATATATCCAAATTCTATATTTGTATATAATGTAATCTATCTTTTTTATAAGGAATATCCTTATTTTTACCCTTATTGAATCATAGTAAAGTATTCTAATCCAATAAAGATTTCGCGGGCGAATATTTACTCTTTCTTGTCTTATTTGTTAATTTATAACCTTATCAAATAAAGCAATTTTTTTGGTTTGTTCCGCCATCCCACCCAATGAAGTATTAGGATTCTTTTCAAGAAAATCAATCCTATGCAGTCATAGGTTTTGTCGTTCCCACAGCTTCTCCTTTAATGGTTAGGTTTGAATCCTGCAACGGAGCTTCCAAACTTTCCGAGTTAATTTTCTCAGTTTTATTAACCTGGGCTGCTCTTTATTATTGTTTTAAATTTTTATTTATTGTTTCACAAAATTACGATTTTAAATTCTCTCTTATTTTTATTATTTTATTATATTGATGCTTTATCACATTGCCTTTTATGATGTAATTCATAGACCATACACATTGGAATCTTATATCTTTTTTATTCTTCTTCCTTCTATCTATCATCCCTCCTTTTATCCACATCCCTTTAGTTTTGTTTCACAACCTAGAATCCGGTTTCTTTTTTAGAGAAAAAAATGCAGTTGCTACAACTATATGATAGATCTACTCATTTATGATAGATGTATTTATTCACATAGTGACTGTTTCTTTGTTAGGATCTCGACAATACGAAGCAATAGGTTGGTTATTAGTTAATTTTCTATAATTACTAAGTTTTTTCCATTTTTAGTAGGGTTCGCTCAATTTTTTTGTTTTTTTTTTTGAATTTCCATTTTTTACCCTAAAGAAAAAACTAACGAGTCACACACTAAGCATAGCAATTATATTAAAAGATTTATCAATTTTCATTAAATCTTATAGAAAGAGGTATAATTTCTTCTTTTTTCTGGGATTTTTGGATCTTGTCTTTTTTATTCTATCACTGGCCAGAATGAGAAAACAAGGTTAGTTATTCTTCTTCTACGAATATCCAAATTTTTACACCTAATACTCCATAGATAGTTCGAATTGGATAGCAGCAATAATCAATTTTAGCGCGAATTGTTTGGAGGGGAAGTCTACCCTTTTTGATGCATTCGGCACGTGCAATTTCTTTCCCTCCTAGACGGCCTGCAATTTTTATTTTTACTCCCTTTATATCTGCTTTTTTAGTTAATTCAATGGCTTTTTTCATTGCCTTTCGGAATGAAACTCTATTTTTTAATTGGAAAGCTATATATTCTGCAAGAATGTTAGGTTGTCTATAAGGTTCTTTAACTTTTTCAATAGCAATATTAAGTCTCTGGTTTACAGAATTCACTTCCTTTTGGATATCCTTCTCTAATTCTTCGATTGCTCCTTTTTTCTTTAATAAATTGGGGAATCCAATATGGATTATAACGTGAATTGTATCGATTTCTTTTTGAATTTCTATATGTGTAATTACTTCGGAACTTGAGTCTGATTCTATTTTTCTATTCGAGCTTTTTTTCCTATTCTTTTGTATATAGTTCTTGATACAATTCCTTATTTTTTTATCTTCTTGTAGACCTTCAGAATAATTTTTGGGTTGTGCGAACCAAAAGGAATGGTGATTTTGGGTTGTACCAAGTCTGAAACCGAGTGGATTTATTTTTTGTCCCATATTTTTCTATTCTATTTTTTTTTTTTTTATTGGGAATCGAAATCTTAGGTTGATCTAAAAGTTATTTAGATTTCTTTACTATATTTAGTACAATTGTTATATGACACATGGTTTTTTTTATAGGATAACCACGTCCTCGAGCCCGAGGTCTGAATTTTTTCATAATAGTACTCCTATTCACTTCGGCTTTTGTTATGAATAAATTAGCTTTGTCGAAATCCCTATAGTGAGTAGCATTTGCTGCTGCCGAATAAACCAACTTTAAGATGGGATAAGATGCTCGATAAGGCATGAGGTTCAGTATCATAATGGTTTCCTCATAGTAACGCCAGCGAATCTCATCAAGAACTCTTTGTGCTTTAAAAACAGACATATGTATGCGTTTTTGTGCTTTGAAAACCCGTTCGAACTTAAGTAGACGATCAGTTGGAACTTTTCTTGCGAGTTTCCGTAGCCCGTTCTTCTTCTTCTTTATCCTAGGGATATACTTTACCAATTTGAAACTTGTCATAAATAAGGTTATTCCCCGCCTACCTTTACTTTATTTGAATCCTATAAATTTTGTTTATTCTGAATCTTTCTATTCTGAATTCAGTTAACGACGAGATTTAGTATCCTTTCTTGCACTTTCATAACTCGTGAAATGCCGAGTAGGCACGAATTCCCCCAATTTGCGACCTACCATAGGATTTGTTATATAAATAGGTATATGTTCCTTTCCATTATGAATCGCGATTGTATGGCCAACCATTGCGGGTAGAATGCTAGATGCCCGGGACCACGTTACTATGGTTTCTTTCTCCTCCTTCATATTGACCTTTTCGATTTTTGTCAATAAATGACGAGCTACAAAAGGATTCGTTTTTTTTCGTGTCACAGCTGATTACTCCTTTTTTCATTTTAAAGAGTGGCATCCTATGTCCACTATCTCGATCGAGGTATGGAGGTCAGAATAAATAGAATAATGATGAGTGGAAAAAAGAGAAAATCCTTTAGCTGGATAAGGGGCGGATGTAGCCAAGTGGATCAAGGCAGTGGATTGTGAATCCACCATGCGCGGGTTCAATTCCCGTCGTTCGCCCATCGCATTATTGCAATGCAATTTTCCATATTCCTAGTTACGTATTTACTTACGGCGACGAAGAATAAAACTATCACTATATTTTTTCCTTTTCCTAGTTCTTCTTCCAAGCGCAGGATAACCCCAAGGGGTTGTGGGTTTTTTTCTACCAATGGGGGCTTTCCCTTCACCGCCACCATGGGGGTGGTCCACAGGGTTCATAACTACCCCTCTTACTACGGGGCGTTTACCTAGCCAACACTTAGATCCGGCTCTACCCAAACTTTTTTGGTTCACCCCAACATTACCCACTTGTCCGACTGTTGCTAAGCAGTTTTGGGATACCAAACGGACCTCCCCAGATGGTAATCTTAAAGTGGCCAATTTACCCTCTTTTGCAATCAGTTTCGCTACAGCACCTGCTGCTCTAGCTAATTGCCCACCCCTTCCACGTGTGATTTCTATGTTATGTATGGCCGTGCCTAAGGGCATATCGGTTGAAGTAGATTCTTCTTTTTTCTCAAAAAACCCCTTCCCAAACTGTACAAGCTTCTTCCAAAGCATACGGCTTTCTAGATGTATATGACGATCTCTAGACAGATGGATCTTATATGAATCGTATGATGAAGTACCACATGAGTGGATATATAGAAAAGGAATCCAAATCTGCCGAATCGCTCATGTTATGATCTTCTACATCCTAGGTCTCCGCGTTCCGTCATCTGGCTTATGTTCTTCATGTAGCATTCAGATCGAATGACTCTATGAAATTACGTCGATACTTCCACATATTATGGGTAACGTAGGAGACATCCCTATTTTCACCCGGGGGTCTTAATTACCACTGCTTAGCTTTCAATTCGCCTCTGACCATCAAATTAAATGTGAATAACCCGTCCTCCTCTCTTTGAAACAAGGGGCGCTTCCGGTTCTGTGCGTGCTTCAAACAATTTTGTCTTCTCCATATTACCATATCTCTAGAGTCAATAATTTTCTATGAGGAACTACTGAACTCAATCACTTGCTGCCGTTACTCAACAGTTTTCTGTTGAGGTCTATCCCGTAGAGGTAGTCAAATTGGATCAGTGATCGATTTCTAGGTTTCGTCGTAAACCTAATTGGTTACTTCCAATTACGTAAATCAATAGTTCAAACCGCACTCAAAGGTAGGGCATTTCCCATTGATATAGGAACTTTTGTACCAGAAACAATAGTATCTCCAATTATAGCCCCTCTGGGGTGTAAAATATATCTCTTCTCACCATCCCCATAGTGTATGAGACAAATGTATGCATTTCGATTAGGGTCGTATTCTATGGTTACGATTCTACCAGATATGTCTTTTTGATTCCGTCGAAAATCGATTTTACGGTATAGGCGCTTATGACCTCCCCCTCTATGCCTTGCGGTAATGATTCCTCTGGCATTACGACCTTTACCACAACGGTGCCGTCCATGGATCAATTTATTTCGTGGATTGGATTTCACTTGCCTGTCTACGGTTCCCTTGCGTGTGCTCGGGATAGGTGTTTTGTATAAATGTTTCGCCGTATTATTAAGTATTCTCCTTTAGTTCTTTTCTCTATCTAGAAGTGGAATAGAATAACCCGGTTGAAGGGTAATGATCATACGTCTGTAATGCATTGTATGTCCCAGAATAGGTCCCATTCTTCTACCCTTTCCGGGTAGTCGATGGCTATTCACAGCTACTACCTTAACACCAAAGAAGAGCTCGACCCAATGCTTTATTTCTGTCTTAGTGAATCCCGATTCGACATTAAAAGTATATTGATTCTTTCCCAATAAACGAAGACTTTTTTCTGTAAATACTGCGTATTTGATTCCATCCATAAATCGACTTTCCCTCCTATGCTCTGAGTTCCAGTATCGATAAGAATTCGAGTTCTTATTGTTCTTATGTTATGGTATGAATATACCATACCAATTCGTTATGTATGGATGATGGATGAGATTCCATGGATAGAGAGAGAGAGCCAGTTCCAATAGACTTATGGAACGTTCCCGTTCGCGTGCATCCAGCAGGAATTGAACCCGCAAATTTACCAATTATGAGTTGGGCGCTTTAACCATTCAGCCATGGATGCTTAACAGGGATCATCGTACATCGTAAATAACCAATTTTCATATAGAAAGACATATCATAGAAAAATGAAATCAAAATATTCGGAGATGGCAAATATTCGGAGATGACTATGAAAACACCTCTCTGGATCCTCGAATTGAAAGAGAGATTGAGAGGGATCAAGAATCCTAATTCTCGCTATTTGGAATGGATCCAATTCTATTGAGTCTGACTCATAGTGATCATTTCTCTTTAGCAAAGAAGGACCTTGGTTATCAAAGGATTGAACAACCGGGATCCATTTACTTATGATACCTACTTGACATTGCTAACAAGGATCTAATGAATTATGAGTTTAATAGATCCTCTTTAGCAGAAAGACGTATATTCCTTGCTCATTATCAGACAATCACTTATTCCCAAACCTCGTGTGGGGCTAATCGTTTTCATTTACCATCTCATGGAAAACCCTTTTCGTTCCGCTTAGCCCTATCGGGTATTTTAGTGATAGGTTCTATAGGAACTGGACGATCCTATTTGGTCAAATACCTAACGAAAAATTCCTATTTTCCTTTCATTAAGGTACGAGGGCTTCTTATTCCACAAGAACGAAAGCACCTTTTCATTCTTTCATATACTAGGGGTTTTTACTTGGAAAAGACAATGTTCCATACTAAAGGATTCGGGTCCATAACCACGGGTTCCAGTGCATTAGATCTTGTAGCACTTAGCAACGGGGCCCTATCCATTAGTATTCCACATAAGAAATCCATTATAGAAACTAATACAATTAGATTAGCTCTTCATAGACAAACTTGGGCGAGCCAAGATAAGACCGGCTCGGGATCATGGGACCCTTTTCTATCAGATAGGAGGGGATCTTGTACAAAATAGACTTCTAAGTAATAACCCCATAGATCCTATATCTATCTATATAAAGAGGCAATCGAATCGTGTCAGGAAGCGGGTTTTTCTTTGGCCAAACGGTACTTCGAACTTGGAACGAGCATGAGGAGATTAACGAGACTTCTTTCTCTTTTGAGTTTTTCTGGCGGACCGGTCGCGCAAGATCTTTGGTCTTCCCCCGGAACCGATGAAAAAGTGGGTCGCTTCTTATGGACTCGCTCAGAATGATTCTTCTCTATCTATAGTTCATGGCCTATTAGAAGTAGAAGGTGCTCTGGTGCAATCCTTACCGACAGAAAAAGATTGCAGTCGGGTTGATAATAATCGAGTGCCATTACTTTGTCGGTCCGAACCAAGGAATCCGTTAGAAATGTTTTGAAATGGATATTGTTCTCTCTTTGATCAGGGATTGCTATATGAAATGGGTAAGTCACCAATCCCTTTGACAAATCGGGTGTCATATTAGATATCATATTCTATATATAGAAATATCGTAGAATAGACATATAGAATTTTTGGTTGGGAAATTCGAATGAATCATTGAGTGAAAAAGGAGCAAAGAATGACAAAAGACGAGACTCTACTAGTCTTCACTCTTGTGGTTTCCTCGGTTTCTGTTTTCTTATTCGGGATCTTGCTTTTCATGGTTCTCATCTCTGCAACTCGCGATTTTCGCGAGAGAACCAAATCCAAGTTGGTGAAGATCATGATTTAGGCTAGCATAGTAGTTATTACCTTTGCAATTGCGGTTCGAATCTATCCGATCTTTATCTTTTTGCTCAAAGAACGAATAAAACCCCTTGTCGAAGCCCTTTATGATAAGCTTCCCTGGATCTGGGAAGTTTCTCTTTCACGGTATTGGGATCGTTTGATCGATTTCCTTGATCGCTACTTATGGGCGTGCGCTCAAAGGATACAA